TTAGGAGGCCTACAGCCATTATGTGGCATAGGGGTTACATCCCGTACGAAAGTTAATAGTATACCACTTCTACGAATAGCTCGTAATGCTGCGTCTCTTCCGAGACCGGGACCCTTTATCATGACTTCCGCTCGTTGCATACCTTGATCCACTACTGTACGAATAGCGTTTCCTGCTGCAGTTTGAGCAGCAAAAGGTGTCCCTCTTCTTGTACCCCTGAACCCACAAGTACCGGCAGAGGACCAAGAAACTACCCGACCCCGTACATCTGTAACAGTCACAATGGTATTATTGAAACTTGCTTGAACATGAATAACCCCTTTTGGTATTCTACGTGCATTCTTACGTGAACCAATACGTGCATTTCTACGTGAACCAATTCTTGGTATAGCTTTTGCCATATTTTATCATCTCATAAATATGAGTCAGAGATATATGGATATATCCATTTCATGTCAAAACAGATCCTTTATGTTTATTTGTACATCGGGTCTTTTAGAGAGTCTCTTTTAGAAAGATTATCCTTGTCTTTGTTTATGTCTCGGGTTAGAACAAATTACTATAATTCGTCCCCGCCTACGGATTAGTCGACATTTTTCACAAATTTTACGAACAGAAGCCCTTATTTTCATATTTGCCATTCCTTGCCTTAATTCTGAATCTACTTCTTGGAAGAAAATAAGTTTCTTAAAATTTTGAATCTCGAATTGTATTCCTACGGAAGGGGATGTTGAAGTTGAAAAACCCCCTAATCCTTCGAATCCTTGTTGCGGAGTCGATAAATTATACGCCCTCTGGTTGAATCATAACGACTGACTTCAATTTTGACTCTATCTCCTGGCAGTATCCGTATAAAACTACGTCGGATCTTGCCTGAAACATAACCTAGAATCAGATCCTCATTATCTAAACGAACCCGGAACATACCATTGGGAAGCGATTCAGTAATTAAACCTTCATGAATCCATTTTTGTTCTTTCATTCCAGGTAAAACCTCCTTGAAGTATCAACTAATGGAGGAGGAACGATATTAGACAACCCGCCCTTTCTCTTTTTTTTTTCACAAATAGTAAGTTTCGGATCCAATTCAGATATCAGAAGGATTACCATATATAACACAAAATTTCTCCACCGATTCCTTCTTGGCGAGCCTCTCGGTCTGTCATTATACCTCGAGAAGTAGAAAGAATTACAATCCCCATCCCACCTAAAATTCTAGGAATTCGTTGATAGTTAGAATAGATTCGTAAACCCGGTCGACTGATCCGTTTTAAATTTAAAAGATTTCTATAGGGTCTTCTCCTATTCCTTCTATGTCGCAGGGTTAAAACCAAAAAATATTTGTTGCTTTCCCGATGTTTCCTCACGTTTTCGATAAAACCTTCTCGTAAAAGTATTTTAACAATGTTGTCGGTAATAGTAGTAGATGCTACTCGAACCACTCTTTTTCTATCCATGTCAGCATTTCGTATAGAGGTTATTACGTCAGCAATAGTGTCCCTACCCATGATGAACTAAAATTATTTGTGCCTCCGAATTTTGATATAATCGACATGTTTTTCTTTTTTTTTTTTTACTTATTTATTTATGAATATGAATTATTAAAGGTATATGCGTGATACACAATCTACTAATGAATCTTAATCTATTTCTTTCAAATACCCTACTATAACCATATCACGGTTTCGTCTTATAATACCTCGGGAGCTAATGAAACTATTTTAGTAAAATTTAACTGTCTCAATTCCCGGGCGATCGCACCAAAAACTCGAGTTCCTTTTGGATTTCCTTCTTGATCAATGACAACTGCAGCATTGTCATCATATCGTATTATCATACCGTTGTCACGTTTGAGTTCTTTACGGGTACGTACAATTACAGCTCTTACTACTTCTGATCTTTCTAGGGGCATATTTGGTACTGCTTCTTTGATCACAGCAACAATAACGTCACCAATATGAGCATATCGGCGATTGCTGGTTCCTATGATTTGAATACACATCAATTCTCGAGCCCCGCTGTTATCCGCTACATTCAAATGGGTCTGAGGTTGAATCATATCATTTTTTTTTATCTGTTCTTTCAATGCAAAGGGCGAAGAAAAAATAAAAAGAAATATTGTTTGTCCAAAAAAAGAAACCTTCGATTTTTTCATTCCCAAGACCTATTTCCTTTGGTTCTACATTCTTAATCCCGAAATAATGAATTGGGTTCGTATAGGCATTTTGGACGCCGCTATTGAAATAGCTTTTCTGGCTATATTTTCTGTTACTCCGCCCATTTCATAAAGTATTCGACCAGGTTTAACAACAGCTACCCAATATTCAGGGGATCCTTTCCCCGAACCCATACGTGTTTCTGTGGGTCTTACTGTAACTGGTTTGTCGGGAAAAATACGTACCCATATTTTTCCACCACGACGTGCATTTCGTGTCATTGCTCGTCGCCCGGCTTCTATTTGTCTAGATGTGATCCAAGCGGGTTCAAGTGCCTGAAGAGC